GAGTCCCTTTTCAAAAGATTATCCTTGTCTTTGTTTATGTCGCGGGTTGGGACAAATTACTATAATGCGTCCCCTTCTACGGATCAGTCGGCATTTTTCACAAATTTTACGAACGGAGGCTCTTATTTTCATAATTGTTATTCCTTAACTGAATTTCGACTCTACTTTCCTTATTGGAAGAAAATAAGTTTCTTGAAATTTTTGAACCGTGAATTGGATCCTCATGAAAGGAATGTTGAAAAACCGCCTCATCAGTCGAATCTTTGTTGTGGAGTCTAGAAATTATGCGCCTCCCGTTTAAATCATAACGACTTACTTCAATTTTTATTCTATCTCCTGGTAGTATATGTATAAACCAGTGTTGGGTCCTTCCTGAAACATAACTTAGAATCTGGCTTCATTGTCTAAATGAACCCGGAACATATCATTGTGAAGTGATTCAGTAATTAAACCGTCATGAATCTATTTTTCTTCTTTTTCTTTTCTTTTATTCCAGGTAAACCCCCCTTGAAGTATCAACTAATGTAGGAAGGAGTGATATTAGACAACCTGGCTTTTTTTGTTTTTTTTTTTCACAAATAGAAAGTTAAGGATATAATTCGGATAGCAGATAGCAGAAAAATTACCATATATAGCACAAAATTTCTCCGCCGATTCCTTCTAGTCGAGCTGCTCGGTCTGTCATTATACCCCGAGAAGTCGAGAGAATTACAATCCCCATCCCATCTAAAATTCTAGGAATTCGTTGATAGTTAGAATAGATTCGTAGACCAGGTCGACTGATTCGTTTTAAATTTAAAAGAGTTCTATATGGCCCTTTCCTATTCCTTCTATGTCGTAGGGTTAAAACCAAAAAAGATTTGTTATTTTCTACAAGTTTCCTTACGTTTTCGAGAAAACCCTCTCGTAAAAGTATTTTAACAATGTGTTCGGTCATGTTAGTAGATGCTATTCGAACCGTTCCTTTTCTATCCATGTCAGCATTTCGTATAGAAGTTATTATGTCAGCAAGAGTGTCTTTACTCATGATAAACTAAAATTATTGTTGTTTCCGAATTTTGATATAATTAACATGTTCTTTTTTTTATAAAAATTATTAAAGAAAATTATTAAAAGTATATGCATGAGACATAATCTACTATTTTATTTAAATACTAGTACTATATTGTGGTCTCATATTATAATACCTCAGGTGCTAATGAAACTATTTTTGTAAAATTTAACTGCCTCAACTCCCGGGCAATCGCGCCAAAAATTCGAGTTCCTTTTGGATTTCCTTCTTGATCAATGACAACTGCAGCATTGTCATCATATCGTATTATCATACCGTTATCGCGTTTGAGTTCTTTACAAGTACGTACAATTACAGCTCTGATCACTTCTGATCTTTCTAGAGACGTATTTGGTACTGCTTCCTTGATCACAGCAACAATAACGTCACCAATATGAGCATATCGGCGATTACTAGCTCCTATGATTCGAATACACATCAATTCGCGGGCCCCGCTATTGTCTGCTACATTCAAATGGGTTTGGGGTTGAATCATATCATTTTTTAATCTGTTTTTTAATATAAAGTAAAGCAAAGGACGAAGTAAAAAAAAAAAAGAAAGAAAACCCTGCAATTGTTTTTTTTATACCCAAGACTTCTTTCCTTTGGTTCTACATTTCTATCCAGAAATAATGAATTGAGTTCTTATAGGCATTTTGGACGCTGCTATTGAAATAGCCTTTCGAGCTATATTTTCGGCTACTCCACCCATTTCATAAAGTATTCTACCCGGTTTAACAACAGCTACCCAATATTCCGGGGATCCTTTTCCTGAACCCATACGGGTTTCCGCGGGTCTTACTGTAACTGGTTTGTCTGGAAATATACGTACCCATAATTTTCCGCCACGGCGTACGTTTCGTGTCATTGCTCGGCGCCCCGCTTCGATTTGTCTAGATGTAATCCAAGCGGGTTCAAGTGCTTGAAGAGCATATCTACCGAAACAAATATGATTACCTCGATAAGATATTCCTTTCATTCTTCCTCTATGTTGTTTACGGAATCTTGTTCTTTTGGGGTTATAGTTGATGGTTCTTTCTCAATTCCATCTCTACTACAGAACTGGACATGAGAGTTTCTTCTCATCCAGCTCCTCGCGAATGAAACGACTAAAAAAGATTTTATCAAAATATACATGTAGTTAATGACTAATATACTGAATCGTAGGATTCTTTGAAATTTCATCTAATTAATTTATTTGAAATTCTTATATCGTGTTTAGATATCTAATTAAACATGTATTCTATTTATGGATAATATCAATGTCATTTTTTTATAACGTTCTCGTTATAAAAAATCTTTATTTTCTTTTGCTTTTTATCATATGGGATCGACAAAAATTTATCAATTTAATAAAATAAAACTTTCGCGGGCGAATATTTACTCTTTCAATATCTATTTCAGTTGTAGGGGTTAGTCCATGACCTCTCAAAATAAAAGAATAAAAGA